GGATTAAAGAAAGGAGGAGGTCAAATTCAGAGTGCTCTTCTATTTTTCCGTATAAATTTTGACCTAACAAACCAAAAAGAGAATCACGCTCTGTAGGATTTGAACCTACGACATTGGGTTTTGGAGACCCACGTTCTACCGAACTGAACTAAGAGCGCTTTCTTATCACAATAACAAAAAAGGAGACTGTAAGTACAAAAGAGTCTTTTTTTAACTCCACTCGATTTTGAATGCTTATACTCTAATATATAGAGAGAGAGAATATGATATATTATATATTAAAAATTGGGTATGTCCCATTTTCAATTTTAATTAATCTCAATTGATCCCTTGTTATTGCTCAGAGACGAAGTAATAGATAGGGATGACAGGATTTGAACCCGTGACATTTTGTACCCAAAACAAACGCGCTACCAAGCTGCGCTACATCCCTTTGTAATTGATTTATAATGTTATTGTAAAGAATACCTGTTTTGTTTTCCACATACTTAATTTCATTTTTCCCATTGATATCCATTATTATTTTTTCTTTTTGATCTCATATCATATATTATATAATAAGAAACTTACGCAAATTTAGTGAATGCTCGGGAAAAAGGGGGGAGTTTTTTTTTTTTAAGAAAAGGAAAATCTTATCTATGAAATTGTTGTACATTTTATTTTTATTTTAATTTGAATTAGAGATTCCGTGTACAAAACAAATGCAAGTCGCCTTGAATTACATAGAATCTGATTCTATATCTATTAGAATTATGTATTAGAATAAAATAAACAGTAGTTATTACAATAAAGAAACAATAAAGAAGGAGGATTCAAAATGCGAGATCTAAAAACATATCTATCCGTGGCACCGGTAATAAGTACTCTATGGTTTGCGTCTTTAGCAGGCCTATTGATAGAGATCAATCGTTTTTTCCCAGATGGATTGACATTGCCTTTTTTTTCATTCTAGTTATCAACGCGTGGGAGAGAGGGTCAAGAAGATTAGAGATACAATTAAATATCTGTGACTACTATTCCCCTCCTCTTTTTTTTTTATTTAATTTGAATAAGTTAGAAAAGAAAAAAAGTGGATTCAACTTCAGTAAAACTCGGAACTGGGGGTCCGCGCTTCCGGTAAAGTAACTTCAATTAAATTCAAATTAAATTCAAATTAAGAGAAGGGAGGGAGAAATGGAGTTAGTGCAACAGTATTATACAAGACGCTTAAATGAACTACTGTGATTCTCATCTAAACTTCTAATTGAGATAGAGTTTAAAATCTTTGTATTACTTATTATTACTATAATTAGAACTATATTAGTTGCAATGAAATCTTTCATAATTTGGATTTCGAGTTAGCAACGTCACTTCTTTTTCCTTCCTTTCTTCTTCACTTCAGATCGGAAAATAGAAGAGTTGAATGAATAAAAAATCCCACGGAGGTTTATGGCCAAGGGGAAAGATGTTCGAGTAAGGATTATTTTAGAATGTACCGGTTGTGTTCGAAAGAGTGTTAATAAGAAATCAACAGGCATTTCGAGATATATTACTCAAAAGAATCGACACAATACGCCCAGTCGATTGGAATTGAGAAAATTCTGTCCCTATTGTTACAAACATACAATTCACGGGGAGATAAAGAAATAGATGGAACTGATCGCTTGCGTGTCACCTTTCCAAGGAAGATTAAAATGATATAAAGAACATATTAAATATCTAATAATATAGTTTAATATAGTTATAGAATATACTAATATAGTATAGAATCTTATCTAATATTAATATAGAATCTTATCTAATATATAATATGTTACTATATAGAATATATTATATAGAATATATTATGCTATAATATATTATGCTAATATATATTAGAAATTCTAATTATATATATAAATAAATAAATTGAAATAAATAGATATTAAATAAATATAGAAATATAGTCTATTAAAATATTATTTTATTATATTAAAATAAATATATAATTAAAATAATAAAACTGAAAATAATTAAATATTAATTATTTAATATTTAATTAAAATTAAATATAATTAAAAAAAAATATTCAATATATATATTCAATATATATTCAATATTCTAAATATTAAATATAAACTAAACAAAAAAACAATCCTATTTCTTAATTCTAAATCATTTTTGATCCAATTGAACGAAATAGGATTTTTGAAATAAGGAATAAACAAACCATGGATAAATCCAAACGACTTTTCCTTAAGTACAAGCGATCTTTTCGTAGGCGTTTGCCCCCGATCCAATCGGGGGATCGAATTGATTATAGAAACATGAGTTTAATTAGTCGATTTATTAGTGAACAAGGAAAAATATTATCTAGACGGGTGAATAGATTGAGTTTAAAACAACAACGATTAATTACTATCGCTATAAAACAAGCTCGTATTTTATCTTTGTTACCTTTTCTTAATAATGAAAAACAATTTGAAAAAAAGCGAGTTGGTCGCTCTAACTACTGATCTTAGAACCAGAAAAAAAAATAGGCTTACTCAAATTGAAATTGGATCAAAATTCCAATTCGAATTCAACCGTAGATTGATGCTTTGTTCAAAAAATATGAAAATCCAAAGTTGATTTTCGTGTTGTAAGAAAAAAAACGAATTGGGGGAGAAGAAACTTTTTTGTTATTGAATGTTTTGTTTAGTTTGACTACTTTACTTGACCATATTATCACGATATTTTATCGTACCAATTTCTATTCTACCTTCCCGGAATTTTTTTTCAAGAAATTCCATGTAAAGAATTCCATGGATTCCTTTCAATTTCCTTATTTTCTAATGTCATTGGAAATCGTATAAAGACAATTCCTATTTAATATAGCTATTTGTGCAAGTATTTTACGATTAAGAAGCAATTGTCTCTTGTACATATTATTTATTAATTTACTATAACTATTCGATACCCTATTTCCACGAATTACTGCATTTATCCGAGTGACCCACAAACGACGAAAATTTCTTTTCTGTCTATCTCTATCCCGATGGGCCGAAACCAAAGCTCTTATTTTTTGTTGAGTAATACTTCGAGTAAGTCTTGAATGAGCCCCGCGAAAGCTTGATACGAATAAACGAATTTTTGTTCTACGTCTACGGGCTATATATCCTCGTCTAATTCTGGTCATTGAATACACGAAACTTTGATGAATAACTAATTGATTTCTTTTCTTTCAGTTATTCTTTTCCCCCTTTTCTTATAATAACAAAACGGATTTTTCCTATGTATAAAATAAAAATTCCAACGGCTTTTGCTACTATAACCTTCCCAACCACGATTTTTTCTTTTTTTTTTTTTTTTGGAGACATTTCATCTCGAAATAAGAAACTGTATTGATATTAGGTCTCAAACACAAAAAAAATATAATATATAATAAATAAAAATAAGCAGTAAATAGAAATAGATAAATAGTGGGTTCCATCGTTTCTATGGTTACTTCTTAAACGGTGAGGTCTTCTCTATACACCGGAGCCCCCTCCTGCATTTACTCATTTAATCAATGCTATTTTTAACGTGTACAGTTCACATTCTTTTGCTCTACCCATGAATTATCCAGTAATAGGTCTTTCACAAGGAAATCTATCTATATAGTAACGGTATTTAATTATGAGGATTAGCTAATTCGTTGACCCTGTTAGTCCGCTCTTGCAAGAGTAGAGGCATAAATTTTCGGCCTTTTAACTTTTAATAAGATTTTCCCTGCTTAATGGATAATAATTTGTTACCAATGGGAACTTCCTTCTTGTTTTAAATTGAAAATTGAGGTGATTGAATTTGCACCAATGAAACCATAAATTTGATACACAATAGACGAATATGATAGATCTTTTTTTTTTTTTTAGATAATGAAGGGAATTCTTCTATCCTATTCATCCGTACTGACACAGATAGTGGAAAAAATTTTTCCTTTCTTTTGTCCAAGCTCATGATCTAAACAAGTCGCACATACACCCTAGTACATGTTCCTCGGCGCTGAGGACATCCCCCAAGGGCGGGGGATTTGGTAACATTTCTAATTGGCTGTCTTGTGTTTCTAATAAGTTGTTTAATAGTTGGCATCTTGAATCGTATGCATAATGGGCTGGTTTAGATCGATCGTAACCGTCTGATTATGAATTTTTTCTATATTAATATTCTATTATTTATAAATATTCTATTTAATTACTATTTACTATTAATTATTAATTAAATAAATAATAGAATATTAAATTGAAATTCCGGTAAGAAAAAAATATCAAATCGCGATTTGCATGAAATTCCTGCTATTTCTTATGCAACTGCTACAAGATCAACAATTCCATGAGCTTGGGCTTCTGTTGCTGACATAAAAACATCTCTTTCCATGTCTTCGGATACAACCCATAAGGGTTTTCCCGTTCTTTGTGCGTAAATCCTTGTGAGGATTTCACGCAGTTTCAGTAGTTCTTCTGCTTCCAGGACAAATTCTGCTATTTGTGCCTGATAAAAACCAGCAATAGGTTGATGAATCATTACCCTGATGATATAAGAAAAAAGGTTTATTCTATCTCGCATAATATAATAAATAATAGAAATATAATAAAAATATAATAAATAAGAAGGTGACGGGAAGAGATAAAAAAGAATAAGAAAAGACGATAGAATTGAACAACCGTACATGCATTGTTTGTGCATTGCATACGGCTTCACACTAGAATTCACTTTTATTTTACCTTTCATCGAAAAAAATCTAGGCTTAAATCAGTAAATGATCCAATAACCACCCTTTCCTTGGGAAGAGGTAAAAAGCAAAAATACTATGGTGGTCCCGTTGCTTTATTTTATCAGTGATTTAGCAATCCCAAAGTTTCTTTTTTTTTATTTATTTGATTTGAAAAAAAAAGAATTATAAATAATAATATAATCTTTTTTTTGTACTCTTTCATACCATAAATAGTGTTAAGAGCCCTCCGGTGCGAAAACAAAAACGTTTGTGACGCTGAAAGAGGTCCCTGATAGAATAAAATCAGAAAGACCCTTAATATCCCATACTACTCTTTCGATACATAATCTAATGTTTAAAAAAAAATTCTTATATCTATATCGAATTCGAAATGCCATGCTATTATTACTTAATATTTTAATATTTATATTTCATATGGCGAAGGCATAGTTTTTTTTCTTTCAAATAAAAACCCATTGGCGCCAAGCATGAGGGAATGCTAAACGTTTGGTAATTTTTCCTCCGACCAGAATAAAAGATCCCATTGAAGCAGCTAATCCCATGCATACTGTTTGTACATCTGGTCGCACAAATTGCATAGTATCATAAATAGCTACTCCGGGTATTACCCATCCGCCAGGAGAGTTTATAAACAAATACAAATCTTTGGTCTCGCTCTCTATACTGAGATATATCATAAGACCAATAAGTTGATTCGAGATCTCACTATCAACACCTTGACCTAAAAAAAGTAATCTTTCTCGATAAAGTCGGTTGATTAGGATAAAATTCTATCCTGTAGAAACCGTACATGCACCTTTTGATGCATACGGTTCACCAAAAATCACGAAAATAAAATAAAGAATCAATGTTTAGATTCCAGCCCTCCTTTTGTTTGATAGTGAGTACTTTTTAACCTTTATTTTGAATGAGGGGGCTTTTCTTCTATTTTTTAAGAAAGACGAGTTTTGACGCGTTTACTTATAAAAAAATTCATTAAACTTTTAAACTTATCAAATTAACTTCTTATTGATGTATTCGTTCATCGAGATTGAATTCAAATCACGATGGCATTTTCTTGTTCCTGAATGGGCTTCTTCAATTCTTTTAGGTTTGTGCTCTACTCCGAGTAAAGATCTGCCCGATTTTTATTTGCACATATAGGGCAAATGCTCTAATACCGCGTCTTTCTTTTTGTTACAACTTCTTTGTTTTTAATTAATTTCACGCTTCTGTCAAATATTTGACGTATTCATTATATTATTTTATTCGATTGAATATGATTTTCAGTTCGAAATTATTCAAAATTTAGAAAAAATTTCTAAATAGAATATGATACAAGTAGTAATGATAATAGATATATTACCAATTTTGTTTTCTAAACGGAGTCTGGATACTTCATTTTGTTGGTCTAAACAAGGCAACCATAAATTATTCTAATTGATTTGATAATATTAATTTGAGTACCTCAAAAGCATAGATCTAATTGAACTTGATTGCACTTCACGCTCATCAATTTTTGATGATTTAATCAATCTTTCTTGGGCGAAATAGAGGATATCTCAATCGGGTGAGAGAACGGGGGAATTCCGTATGACCCAATATATCTGACAAGTCGCACTATAAGTCAATCCAAAGTGAATCGTCTTCTCCAGGATGTCGAAAAGGGACTTTTGGAACACCAATAGGCATTAAATGAAAGAAAAAAGATTAAGTACTCTATTTCACTTTGATGTGAAAACGTAACAATGAATTTATTGTTTTAAGAATATTGACCTTTCTAATTTACTAATATTTTAGTAATATTTTGTAATATTTTATGCGTGGATTTCTATTTCTATTAGAATTTCTATTTAGAATTTATAAAAAATAGAAAAAATAAATATATAAAATATAAGGAAGACAAAACGAATCGAGTCAAACTATTACGAATAAGTCCTTTGAATGATGAACAAATCTCTATGTGTTTGCTCATAGAAAATGGAGTCAGCTCCCCATTGCGTATTGGTACTTATCGGGTATAAAATAGATTTGCTTCTCTTTTTTTTGTTCCTACAAACAGAATTGTTATATTATTACTAAAACAAAGAATAGAAAAAAAATAGTAATTCTTTCTCCACTTAAAAAGGGAGATCCATAACATAGTTTTTCCAGTGCAATAAAGTTACATAGTGTTTATTTTTTGTGAATAAAGGGGTATTTCCATGGGTTTGCCTTGGTATCGTGTTCATACCGTCGTATTGAATGATCCCGGTCGTTTGCTGTCTGTCCATATAATGCATACAGCGTTGGTTGCTGGTTGGGCCGGTTCGATGGCTCTATATGAATTAGCAGTTTTTGATCCCTCTGACCCCGTTCTCGATCCGATGTGGAGACAAGGTATGTTCGTTATACCCTTCATGACTCGTTTAGGAATAACTAATTCGTGGGGTGGTTGGAATATCACAGGAGGAACTATAAGCAATCCGGGTATTTGGAGTTATGAAGGTGTGGCTGGGGCGCATATTGTGTTTTCTGGCTTGTGTTTCTTAGCAGCTATTTGGCATTGGGTGTATTGGGATCTAGAAATTTTTTTTGATGAGCGTACAGGAAAACCTTCTTTGGATTTGCCCAAGATCTTTGGAATTCATTTATTTCTCTCAGGGGTAGCTTGCTTTGGGTTTGGCGCTTTTCATGTAACCGGATTGTATGGTCCTGGAATATGGGTCTCCGATCCTTATGGATTAACTGGAAAGGTACAACCAGTAAGTCCAGCATGGGGTGTGGAAGGTTTTGATCCCTTTGTTCCGGGAGGAATAGCTTCTCATCATATTGCAGCGGGGACATTGGGCATATTGGCGGGCCTATTTCATCTTAGTGTCCGTCCGCCCCAACGTTTATACAAAGGATTACGTATGGGAAATATTGAAACTGTCCTTTCCAGTAGTATCGCTGCTGTCTTTTTTGCAGCGTTTGTTGTTGCTGGAACTATGTGGTATGGTTCAGCAACGACCCCGATTGAATTATTTGGTCCCACTCGTTATCAATGGGATCAAGGATACTTCCAGCAAGAAATATATCGAAGAGTTAGTGCCGGGCTAGCCGAAAATAAAAATTTATCCGAAGCTTGGTCTAAAATTCCCGAAAAATTAACTTTTTATGATTACATTGGCAATAATCCTGCAAAAGGTGGATTGTTCAGAGCAGGTTCGATGGACAACGGGGATGGAATAGCTGTTGGATGGTTAGGACATCCTATCTTTAGAGATAAAGAAGGGCGTGAACTTTTTGTACGCCGTATGCCTACTTTTTTTGAAACATTTCCAGTTGTTTTGGTAGACGGAGATGGAATTGTTAGAGCCGATGTTCCTTTTCGAAGGGCAGAGTCGAAGTATAGTGTCGAACAAGTAGGTGTAACTGTTGAATTCTATGGTGGTGAACTAAATGGAGTCAGTTATAGTGATCCTGCTACTGTCAAAAAATATGCTAGACGCGCTCAATTAGGCGAAATTTTTGAATTAGATCGTGCTACTTTGAAATCCGATGGTGTTTTTCGTAGCAGTCCAAGGGGTTGGTTTACTTTTGGACATGCTTCGTTCGCTCTGCTCTTTTTCTTCGGACACATTTGGCATGGTGCTCGAACTTTGTTCAGAGATGTTTTTGCTGGGATTGATCCAGATTTAGATGCTCAAGTGGAATTTGGAGCATTCCAAAAACTTGGAGACCCAACTACAAAAAGACAAGTAGTCTGATACAATATTTGATCTCTTAGTTTTCGCCTCTATTTTTGTAATTTTCCATAGGGTATGTAGATATCTTAATTTGAATCGCCACTCTTTCTTTGCTTTGAATTTTGGTCTTTTTTTTTATACATTTTTTATCCGGGAGACGCTCCAAAATAAACAGGTATGAAAGCTATAATTGTAAACCACGATTGAATTTATGGAAGCATTGGTTTATACATTCCTTTTAGTGTCAACTTTAGGAATAATTTTTTTCGCTATCTTTTTTCGAGAACCGCCTAACGTTCCAACTAAAAAGGTAAAATGATTTTTCGATATCTTAATTGAAGTAAAGAGGTAAAGAGCCTCCCAATATTGGGAGGCTCTTTTAGTCCCCGTGTTCCTCGAATGGATCTCTTAGTTGTTCAGAGGGTTGCCCAAAAGCAGTATATAAGGCATACCCAGTAAAACTTACAAGTAAACCAGATATAGAGATGGCGACTAGGGTTGCGGTTTCCATTATTATATGATTTCAAGACCACAATGGATCTATGATAAGATCATTTATTTACAACGGAATGGTATACAAAGTCAACAGATCTCAATTAATACAAATAGGATTCAATTTATGGCTACACAAAGCGTGGAGGGTAGTTCTCGATCTGGTCCAAGACGAACTGTTGTAGGGGATTTATTGAAACCATTGAATTCGGAATATGGTAAAGTAGCTCCTGGATGGGGAACCACTCCTTTAATGGGTATCGCAATGGCTCTATTTGCGGTATTCCTATCTATTATTTTGGAGATTTATAATTCTTCCGTTTTACTAGATGGAATTTCAATGAATTAGATTTACAAGAACCAATAAGGCCTAGCTTTTGAATACAAAATGAAGCATTTTTCTCTCGGATTTTTTATTCGAGTCTATTTTCGTAGTTCGATCGTGAAATTTCTTTATTTCTGTATTTCTGGAATATGAGTGTGCGACTTGTTAGAATTGATCCTATATGATAGTACAGAGAGTGGGTCTGTCGTCTTGATAGAGATGATTTTTTACCTCGTCAGGTATTTTTTATAGTATCTGTAGCACGGAATATATGAAATAGATTACGAAGTATTAGAACTATGATTCATACTGAATATTCAGATCCCGTGATCGGACTCCAAAAAATTTCAAAGAATTAGAAGGTATAAATTGAAAGATTTTTCTTTTTTCAAACTCTTTATCTATGTTTGATCAAAGGATAAACCTTTCTTTGGATTTTTACTGATTCTATTTATTGATTGAATAAGTGATGATACAACGGTTCTTACTCAGAGAATCTTTGGGCTTAGTTTGAAGGTTTTATTAAATAAATCATCGTGGTTCTAGTACGAATCTGAGGTTTCAATCGATTTTTATAGGATTGTAACAAGAAAATTCCTATCAATAATAAAGAAAACAACAAAACAATAAGGCTACATTACATACAAACCTATTACATACAAATAAAAATACTAAATCAAAGAAAAAAAAATGGGTAAATAGAAGATTCAAGAGGCCCGTAACAATCAACACCAAAAAAGGAATGAGCCAACTTGATATTTTGATATTATAACCACAAAGACG